ATACCGGAGGAGTATTCACGGGGGGTACTGCAGAACATGTGCGAGCCCCATCTAATGGAAAAATAAAATTCAATGAGGACTTGGTTCATCCGACACGTACACGTCATGGGCATCCCGCCTTTCTATGTTCTATAGACTTGTATGTAACCATTGAAAGTGAAGATATTCTACATAATGTGAATATTCCACCCAAAAGTTTGCTTTTAGTTCAAAACGATCAATATGTAGAATCAGAACAAGTAATTGCTGAGATTCGCGCAGGAATATCCACTTTGAATTTTAAAGAGAAGGTTCGAAAACATATTTATTCTGATTCAGACGGCGAAATGCACTGGAGTACCGATGTCTATCATGCACCCGAATTTACATATGGTAATGTTCATCTATTACCAAAAACAAGTCATTTATGGATATTATTAGGAGGGCCGTGCAGGTCCAGTCTAGTCTACCTTTCGATCCACAAGGATCAGGATCAAATGAATGCGCATGCTCTTTCTGGCAAGCGAAGATATACTTCTAACCTCTCAGTAACCAATGATCAGGCGAGGCAGAAATTGTTTAGTTCGGATTTTTATGGTCAAAAAGACGATAGGATTCCTGATTATTCAGACCTTAATCGAATCATAGGTACTGGTCAGTATAATCTCGTATATTCGCCTATTCTCCACGAGAATTCTGATTTATTGTCAAAAAGGCGAAGAAATAAATTCATCATTCCACTACACTCGATTCAAGAACTCGAGAATGAACTAATGCCCTGTTCAGGTATCTCGATTGAAATCCCCGTAAATGGTATTTTCCGTCGAAATAGTATTCTTGCTTATTTCGATGATCCTCGATACAGAAGAAAGAGTTCGGGCATTATTAAATATGGGACTATAGAAACACATTCAGTCATCAAAAAAGAGGATTTGATTGAGTATCGAGGAGTCAAGGAATTTAGGCCAAAATACCAAATGAAAGTAGATCGATTTTTTTTCATTCCTGAAGAGGTGCATATCTTGCCCGGATCTTCTTCCCTAATGGTACGGAACAATAGTATCGTTGGGGTCGATACACAAATCACCTTAAATCTAAGAAGCCGAGTCGGTGGGTTGGTCCGGGTGGAGAGAAAAAAAAAACGAATTGAACTGAAAATCTTTTCTGGAGATATCCATTTTCCTGGAGAGACGGATAAGATATCCAGACATACCGGCGTTTTGATACCACCAGGAACAGGAAAAAGAAATTCCAAGGAATACAAAAAAGTTAACAATTGGATCTATGTCCAACGAATTACACCTAGTAAGAAAAGGTTTTTTGTTTTAGTTCGACCTGTCGTTACATATGAAATAACGGACGGTATAAATTTAGCAACCCTTTTTCCACCGGATCCATTGCAGGAAAGGGATAATGTGGAACTTCGAATTGTCAATTATATCCTTTATGGAAATGGCAAACCGATTCGAGGAATTTCTGACACAAGTATTCAATTAGTTCGGACTTGTTTAGTATTGAATTGGAACCAAGACAAAAAAAGTTCTTCTTGCGAAGAAGCCCGTGCTTCTTTTGTTGAAATAAGGACAAATGGTTTGATTCGACATTTCCTAAGAATCAACTTAGTGAAATCCCCTATTTCGTATATCGGAAAAAGGAATGATCCGTCGGGGTCAGGATTGCTCTCTGATAATGGATCAGATTGTACCAATATCAACCCCTTTTCTGCCATTTATTCCTATTCCAAGGCAAAAATTCAACAATCTCTTAACCAACCTCAAGGAACTATTCATACGTTGTTGAATAGAAATAAGGAATGTCAGTCGTTGATAATTTTGTCAGCAACCAATTGTTCTCGAATGGGGCCATTCAAGGATGTAAAATATCACAGTGTAATAAAAGAATCAATTAAAAAAGATGCCCTAATTCCAATTAGGAATTCATTGGGCCCTTTAGGAACATGCCTTCCAATTGAGAATTTTTATTCATCTTACCATTTAATAACTCATAATCAGATCTTAGTAACTAAATATTTGCAACTTGACAATTTAAAACAGACTTTTCAAGTGATTAAATTTCAATATTATTTAATGGATGAAAATGGAAAAATTTTTAATCCCGATCCATGCCGTAACATTATTTTAAATCCATTCAATTTGAATTGGTCTTTTCTCCATCACAATTATTGTGCAGAGACATCTAAAATAATTAGTCTTGGACAGTTTATTTGTGAAAATGTATGTATAGCCAAAAAGGGACCGCCCCTCAAATCGGGTCAAGTTATACTTGTTCAAGTTGACTCGATAGTGATACGATCAGCTAAGCCTTATTTGGCCACCCCCGGAGCAACTGTTCATGGCCATTATGGGGAAACCCTTTACGAAGGAGATACATTAGTTACGTTTATATATGAAAAATCGAGATCTGGTGATATAACACAGGGTCTTCCAAAAGTAGAACAGGTGTTAGAAGTGCGTTCGATTGATTCAATATCCATGAATCTAGAAAAGAGGGTTGAGGGTTG